AAATGAGTTAGTTCCGCTAATCCTCTTATCCCCTCTGTTAAGGATCTTGTGTAAAAAGCATCTATATAAGCACGATTATATGACCAATCATATATAAAATTGAGTATTTTGTCCCAAAAAATTCTCTTAGGCCCTCTTTTAGCAAAAAAATTCAATATGTTCCAATTGTGTAAAGATGAATAAAAGGGTTTATATAAATAGTAGGCTAGAAGTATTCCGAAATACGTTATACTGACGGAAAGGGTTGGATTTTTTACAACTTCATACCAATCAACAAAATGAGTTGAATTTTGATGTAAAAGATTTATAGACGGAGTTAACAATTTTGATAAAATATCCGAATCGCTTACTTCTTGATTCAAAGGAATTCCTATTGCTCCAACAAACAAAGGAAATAGGACTAATACAAGCATAACAAATAATATAGTATTGTCTGATTCGTAAGGATAACAAAAAGTCTTGGCAGCGCCAAAAGGAAAAATATTAATAAAGGGTGTATTTGTTCCAGTACTAGCAATTCGATGAGTCTTCTTCGCAAAAAAAGAAGCCCTTTTATTATTATTCATTGTTAATAAAGGAACTAAATGCAATTTTTTTTTTATCGGTTTTGATTCTTCTTTACCCCATAGAGATATTGAATATAAGGAATTGCTTTTTTTGCCACTATAATTTTGAAAGCAAAAGTTGAAAGGCCCCTCAAAAGTAAGTAAATAAATTCGAAACATATAAAATGCGGTTAATCCGGCTGTGAAAAAAGCTATTGTTGCGAAAATCGGCGAATACAACCAAGTATCATTAAGAATTTCATCCTTGGACCAAAAACAAGCGAGAGGTGGAATACCACAAAGAGAAAGAGTACCTAATAAAAAAGCGGTTTTTGTAATCGGCACATGCTTTCTTAACCCACCCATAAGAACCATATTCTGGCTTTTATCTGGAAAATACCCAACAATAGCTTCCATTGAATGAATAATTGATCCCGATCCTAAAAACAACAAGGCTTTGGAATAGGCATGAGTAATCAAATGAAATAAAGCGGCCCGATAAGACCCCATACCGAGAGCTAATATCATATAACCCAATTGAGATATTGTAGAATAAGCTAAACCTCTCTTAATATCTTGTTGAGCAAGAGCTAAAGTAGCTCCTAAAAATACTGTTATTATACCTATCAAAGATATTAGATTCATTGCGTATGGTATGACTATGAAAAGTGGAAGAAGTCGAGCTACAAGAAAAATTCCCGCCGCTACCATAGTAGCAGCATGAATAAGAGCCGAAATAGGAGTAGGCCCTTCCATGGCATCGGGTAACCATACATGAAGAGGGAATTGCGCAGATTTAGCAACCGGGCCGGCAAATAATAGAAATGCACACAAAGTAACAAATAAAAAGTTAACCTCATTATTATAAATCAAGTTATTCAATATTTCGAACAAATCCCGAAATTCTAAACTGCCCGTTAGCCAATAAAGACCTAAGATCCCTAATAATAATCCAAAATCCCCTACACGATTAGTTACAAATGCTTTTTGACAGGCGTCTGCCGCAATAGGGCGTGTGAACCAAAACCCGATTAATAGATAAGAGCACATTCCAACCAATTCCCAAAAAATATAAATTTGTATTAAATTCGAACTTGTAACTAATCCTAACATTGAAGCATTGAAAAAACTCATATAAGCAAAAAATCTCAAATATCCTTGATCATGAGACATATAATTGTCACTATAAATAAGAACCAGAATTCCAACTGTAGTGATTAATATTGACATAATAGAAGTAAGTGGATCAATAAAGTATCCGAACTCGAAAGAAAAATCACTAGTGATGGTCCAAGTCCTTAGGGATTGATAGATCGAAGTTCTATCTATTTGCTTAATAGATAGATCGATCGAAAAAATCATAGCTATACTTAACAATAAAATACTAATAAAAGCCCACATACGGCGAAGATGTTTTGTTGCGGTCGGAAAAAATAGAAGTCCCACCCCTATTAACATAGGGACTGGAAGTGGAACTAAAGGTATGATCCAGGAATATTGATATGTATGTTCCATAAAATCAATAAAGTAATAATAATTGTTTTTTATTCTTAATTCAGTGTTTCTGATTCGCCGGTTCTTATCTCTTTGAAATTTAAAATAAAAGGGATTAATCAAAAAATTAAGGTTAAGGTATTAAAATGAAAAACTTAAATAAAATTCGCTTTTTCTATTCATAGTTATTTTGAATCTTTCTCAACAACTTTAAAAAACTGAAAAGTTAAAAGCAATCAAATGTTCTAACTAAGCTACTAGCCAAAAATAAATAATTATTTTATACTTTATACTACATACTACGTCAGATTTTTAGGAAGATAGAGCAAATTCAAACTTCACTTATTATTCTCTAATTACACTAATTTATGTCCATAGATCAAGACGAAATAATTACACAAAATTAAGTTTGATATAAATCATAGGATGACCCCTATCGTTCGCCAATAAAATACGAATTAGTTTGTTTATTCTTTGTTTATTCACAACCATTAACTAGTTCATCTCGGCACGTATTGATTGTCTACTATTATCATAAAAGTATAATAAAAGACATTTAATTATAATAAAAGACATTTAATAACCAATTACTAGACAAAAATGATTGGGTATGGGTAGATAAAACCTGTTCGATATATTTTTCATGGATAAATGTAGCATGCCGAAAATAGACAGAGATAAGGGCGGAAGGGCTTTTTATTAAAAACTTCAACCAATTCTATTTCTGTTATATGGCACAATCCGGCCTATAGATATCGATTTGAATAGGTATCTAAGGGTGCCGCCAATACAATAACTCCGGAATACGAATTACTTTATTCTCCTTTTGTATATTTCATTATTTTTTTTTCTAAAGGTAGTTAGTGTATAGAAAAAATAAACAGATAATGAAATGAACCGTAAAACTCAAAAATGATTTGTTTTAACAATAGATGTCTTTCACATCCAATTTGATCAATGAATAACCTTTTCTTTTTTGAATGGCAGTTCCAAAAAAACGTACTTCTATATTAAAAAAACGTATTCGTAAAAATATTTGGAAAAAGGGGGGGTACTGGGCAGCGTTAAAGGCTTTTTCCTTAGCGAAATCCCTTGCTACTGGGAATTCAAAAAGTTTTTTTTGTACAACAAATAAATAATAAAAGGTAAAAGGTTGAAATAATCTGAATCCCCCAGACTCAAAAATGAGTTAATTGTGTTTCGAATTTATACTATAGAATTTCGAAAAATCGAAAAAAGTAAGGAAACATTCCCTTTTGTAATGTTTTGAACCAATTGATTTGTTTACTGAATTCGAAAATAAAAAAAAAAAGTACTTTTTTTTTTTATTTGAAAACGGAATCAAGACAAACTAGAAAGTTTCACCTTTCTTTTTATTTTACTATTTTTTTATTCCCAGGATGGGGATTCTTATTTTCCCCATCACCCCACCATAAACAATAAGAATTTTTTTCTATAATACGTCCAGCCCAATACCTAATTGATTTGATCAATCCTAGGACAAATTAATAGTTAAAAAAAAACCTAACAATTACGACAACCCAAACACAAAAATGAAAAAAAAAAAAAGAAAGAAACCCTTTTTGAGTTGTTCCCTAGAGCGAAATTAGAACTATTTAGTTACAGCCGTTACAAGGTTCTAGTTTATCAAAGAAGAAACTATGAAAGTTAAGTTAAATAAAACTGAAACCTTAAATAATTAAATAAAACAACAAAAGAAGGGGCGGAATCTTTAAATCGCCCTTTCACTGTTTTTTTTTAGTAAGCATTCAAATTGATGAATAAAAATCCATTGAAATATACTCTTTCAATCTCGACGATTGACTAATAATAGGTTATTATGATTTCGAGCAAGCCGCTATGGTGAAATCGGTAGACACGCTGCTCTTAGGAAGCAGTGCTAGAGCATCTCGGTTCGAGTCCGAGTGGCGGCATAGCATCTGTAAAAAGATATAAAAAAAGTGCTCTAAGGAATTTAATTTATATTTCCATTCTGTATATTTGAGGTGTTCTCGCTTTTAATTTTTTTTTTATGATCTTTTCAACTTTGGAGCGTATATTAACGCATATATCCTTTTCGGTCGTTTCAATTGGAATTACAATTTATTTAATAACCTTCTTAGTCGATGAAATCAGAGGGCTATATGCTTCATCAGAAAGGGGGATGACAGCTACTGCTTTCTGTCTAACAGGATTATTAATCACCCGTTGGGTTTACTCGAGACATTTCCCATTAAGTGATTTATATGAATCATTAATCTTTCTTTCATGGAGTTTATCTATTATTCATAAGATTTTTCATTTTAAAAATAATCAAAATCATTTAAGCGCTCTAACGGCACCAAGTGCTTTTTTTACCCAAGGCTTTGCGACTTCGGGTTTTTTAACCAAAATGCATCAATCCGGAATATTAGTACCCGCTCTCCAAGTCCAGTGGTTAATGATGCACGTAAGTATGATGATATTGGGCTATGCAGCTCTTTTATGTGGATCATTATTATCCACGGCTCTTCTAGTCATTACATTTCGAAAAGTGATAAGGATTTTTTTGAAAAATTTTTTAAATGTAAATGGGTCGTTTTGTTTCAGTGAAATCCAATCCCAATACATGAACGAAAAAAAGAATATTTTTCTAAATAGTTTTTCCGCTAGAAATTATTACAGGTATCAAGTGATTCAACAATTGGATCGTTGGGGTTATCGTATTATTAGTTTAGGATTTATCTTTTTAACCACAGGTATTCTTTCGGGAGCAGTATGGGCTAATGAGGCGTGGGGGTCTTATTGGAATTGGGATCCAAAAGAAACTTGGGCATTTATTACTTGGACGATATTCGGGATTTATTTACATACTCGAACAAATACAAAATGGGAAGGTGTAAATTCCGCAATTGTGGCTTCTATGGGCTTTCTTATAATTTGGATATGCTATTTCGGAGTCAATCTATTAGGAATAGGGTTACATAGTTATGGTTCATTTAATTAACACCTATTTGAATTGAAGAAAGGGTTTGATGAATACAAACATAGGGCAGCGCGGAGATCGATAACGAAACTTGGAGTTAGTGTAAGATGCCGAGAACCTTTTGAATCAAGCAGTGCGGCGATTCAAAAGGTTCTTACAAATACCTTTGGTGGTTGGTCAGCATTTATTTTTAAATTATTTTACTTCTTCTTTTTATTTAACTTAAGAGTAAGAGAAGAAAAAGGATTTCTTTATTCATTGGATAACGAACTCTTTTAAAAATCATGGGATTTATTTTTTATTTTTTTTTTAGTCATGAAAACTATCTACAAAAAAAATTAGATATAATAGCTTCGGCCTTGTCCGCTGATAGTGAGAGAACGAAATCGGGATAAATACCAATACCTATTACGGGTAGAAGAATCGAGATCAAAACAAATAATTCCCGCGGTCCAGAATCAAAAAAATAAGAGCTTGGGGCATTAAATAGCTTGTACCCATAGAACATTTGACGTAACAGAGATAATGAATAAATAGGAGTTAATATCATTCCAATTGCCATTACAAAAGTGATTACTATTTTTGGCATTAAAAAAAATTTTTGGCTGGTAATTATTCCAAAAAATACTATCAATTCTGCAACAAAACCACTCATGCCAGGTAATGCAAGGGAGGCCATCGATAAGATACTGAATAGCGTGAAGATCTTTGGAATTGGTATAGCTAGTCCGCCCATTTCGTCTAGATAAGCAAAACGTATTCTATCATAACTCGTTCCTGCCAAGAAAAAAAGTGCAGCACTAATCAACCCATGAGAAATTATTTGTAAAACGGCTCCATTGAGACCTGTATCGGTTATCGAGCCTATTCCTAGAATTATGAAACCCATATGAGATACAGAGGAATAGGCTATTCTTTTTTTTAAATTCCGTTGGCCGGGAGATGTTGAAGCTGCATAAATTATTTGCATGGTACCTACTATCATGAACCAGGGGGAAAATATAGAATGAGCGTGCGGTAATAGTTCCATATTAATTCGAATCAACCCATATGCTCCCATTTTTAATAAGATTCCAGCTAGAAGCATACAAGTACTGTAATGGGCCTCTCCGTGGGTGTCTGGTAACCACGTATGAAAGGGTATAATCGGCAATTTTACAGCAAAAGCAATAAAAAATCCAATATAGAATATTATTTCCAGTGCCACAGGATACGACTGATTAACTAATGTTTCCAAATTTAATGTTGGTTCATTGGAACCATATAAACCGATACCCAAAACTCCTATTAAAAGAAAAATGGAGCCTCCTGCCGTGTACAAAATAAATTTTGTGGCGGAATAAAGGCGTTTCTTTCCACCCCACACGGCCAGAAGTAGATAAACGGGAATTAATTCTAATTCCCACATGATGAAAAAAAGTAAAAGGTCCCGAGAAGAAAATGATCCTATTTGACCGCTGTACATCGCTAACATCAGGAAGTGGAATAGTCGGGAATTCAGAGTAACTGGCCGAGCCGCTAAAGTAGCTAAAGTGGTAATAAATCCCGTCAGTAAAATGGGTCCTATGGAAAGTCCATCTATTCCCAATCGCCAGTCAAACTCAAAAAAAGTGATCCATTTATAATCCTCTGCCAACTGGATTAATGGATCGTCCAATTGGAAATTATAACAGAATGCATAGGTCGTTAGAAGGAGTTCTAAGACACATATATATATTGTATATCCTCTAGTCACCTTATTTCCTCTATGAGGGAGAAAAAAAATTAAAGAACCCGCGGCTATCGGAAAAACTACAATTAGTGTTAACCAAGGAAAATAATTCGTGGTAAAGACAAGATACACTTGGCCCACAAAAACCCGTGCTCGAATATATTCTATTTTCGAGCACGGGTTTTTGTCGGTAATCGGTAAAAAAAAGAAACTGTATTCAAACCGGATTCAAGTGGGTTTTTCGGGAACGTATCAATATCAATAAGCTAGACCCATGCTTCGGGTTGTTTCATGCCATAAATAAACTCGAACACTCAAGAAATCCGTTGGGCAGGCAGATTCACATCGCTTACAACCAACACAGTCCTCTGTTCTTGGAGCAGAAGCAATTTGCTTTGCTTTACATCCGTCCCAAGGTATCATTTCTAATACATCCGTGGGGCAAGCTCGTACACATTGAGTACACCCTATACATGTATCATAAATCTTTACTGAATGTGACATTGGATCTATCTATTTTTGTTTTGAACTTTTTAATTTTCGATCTAGTCAATTTTGAAATGTCATATTTAAACACCAGATGAATCAATGATTTACCAGAATTTTGCTAATTAATCCACTTCTGGATCAAGGGAACAAAGAGACTTTGATTTCTTACAGTTTCACAAACAGGATCTAAATTAGGGCATATTATATAGCCTAAATTTTATGAATATTATGATTTAAAAATACTACTTATTCAACAAAGTCGATTGATTGATACGCGTCGATTTTCTGTTACGATAAATTGACGAAACAATAGCTGATCCTATAGCTGCTTCAGCGGCTGCGATAGATATAACAAAAATTGAAAAAATATCTCCTTTTAATTGTCGACTATCAAAAAAATCAGAGAATGTTACAAAATTGATATTAACTGCATTTAGTATAAGTTCAAGACACATCAAGGCCCGAACCATATTTCGGCTCGTAATCAAGCCATAGATGCCAATCGAAAATAAATAGGCACTCAAAACAAGTACATGCTCGAGCATCATTAACCAACTCCGTACCAATTTCCAATTTCGATTCATTTCAATCTGAACAATAATAATGCAAGTGATTTGGTTGCTTAGAATATACCAGGTACGGAACAAAAGAATCTATTTGGTAATAGATCAAAAAAAAAAATTCGATTTTTTTCTATTGATCTGTGAATAGTATTCAACTATTCTTTACAAGAATTTAAGGGAAATGAATGTGATAACACATAAAAAAGTCGAATTGGGATTGCTGTTCCTAGTTATAAAGATTTGTTATTGACGCGCCACGGCAATTGCACCTATTAAAGCAACTAAAAGAATTATTGAAACGAGTTCAAATGGAAGAAAAAAGTCTGTTGATAAATGAATTCCAATTTGTTGACTATTACTTATCAAATCTTGTTCAATAATCTGGTTGGCTCGTGTAGTCCAAATAATCCCGTACCACGACGTATCTAGAATAGTAGTGATTAGCGAAAAAAAAATACTTGTACAAACCAGGGAAGTAAGACCATCGCCAATAGTCCAAAGATTCAACTTAAAATCTTTGGAATAGTCTGAGCCGTTCATGAACATTACAGCAAATATGATTAAAACATTTACAGCTCCCACGTAAATAAGAAGTTGCGCGGCAGCTACAAAATAGGAATTTGATAGAATATAGAATAATGATATACAAACAAGAACCAATCCCAAGGAAAAGGCAGAATAAATTGGGTTGGTAAATAATACCACTCCCAGACCTCCTAATATAAGACCCGATCCCAGAAAAACTAAAAGAAAATCGTGTATTGGTCCAGGCAAATCCATTATATTAAAATCGGAGATAAATAAATCGAAATCTTTTTCATGACCTTATTGAGCCGACCAGGAAAAATTCTTTATGAGACATTCTCAATTCCAATTCAATGAAATTCTAATCTACTAAGCGGGAATTGATGCGGATCCAGTTCTGGGATCAATTTCGTTCTTTTCGTTATTCTAAATGGCAATTTGAAATTGAAGCTATATAGAGTTCTAAAAAGCTTCTGTCTATATATTATTTCATTTCAATACAAATTTAGTTGTACTTCTCAGCAACCAATCAAAATGGAGTTATTGACCAAGCAAAAAACAACCTTATCCCTTTATACCAACTATACCAAAACTGAACCTTAGTAATTCGAAATTAAAAAGGTTTAGACGTTTTTTCGTTGAGGCGAATTCAAGACTGTTCGAATTGTAAAATCGTCAATTACTGACATTGGTAAACGACCTAAAGCAATTTGATTATAATTCAATTCGTGACGGTCGTAAGTAGCAAGTTCATATTCTTCAGTCATTGATAAACAATTTGTTGGACAATACTCAACGCAGTTACCACAAAAAATACAAATTCCAAAATCAATACTGTAATTAAGCAATCGTTTCTTTCGAATATCTGTTTCAAATTTCCAATCAACAACAGGCAGATCTATAGGACATACCCTAACGCATACTTCACAAGCAATACATTTATCAAATTCAAAATGGATTCTACCACGAAAACGCTCCGATGTGATTAATTTTTCATAAGGATATTGAATAGTTACAGGTAAACGATTTGCTTGGGATAAAGTAATCATGAAACTTTGACCAATGTACCTTGCAGCTCGTATTGTTTGTTGACCATAATTCATGAAACCGGTTACCATAGGGAACATATTGTGAATATCTATGAATGTTTTGAGTTTATTTCTTTCTCTTGTTTGAGACAAGTAGCGAATATTGTATTCCTTTTTTTTTTTCTTTATCTTTATAGCGAAAGTAGTTGGGAAGAAGTTGTTAATAATAGATTACCGAGAGAAATAGGTAAAAGAAATTTCCAGCCAAGATTTAATAGTTGGTCCATTCTTAGTCTCGGTAAAGTCCACCTTGTTGCAATAGGAATGAACAAGAACAAATAAGTTTTAGCTAATGTAATAAAGATACCAATTGTCGTTCCAAAGATTCCATCCGCTTTATTTATTTCAACCAGCCCAGGAACAAATATGTCCGGAATGGAAAGATTCGAACCTCCCAAGTAAAGAACTGTTACAAATAATGAGGAAACTAATAGATTTAGATAGGAAGCAACGTAAAATAAACCAAATTTTATTCCTGAATATTCGGTTTGATAACCGGCTACTAATTCTTCTTCTGCTTCTGGTAAATCAAAAGGTAATCTCTCGCATTCCGCTAGGGAAGAAATTAGAAAAACGATAAACCCTATAGGTTGACGCCACAAATTCCACCCCCAAAAACCATATTTTGATTGCGCCCCAACTATATCAACTGTACTTAAACTGTTAGATAATCATAGTCGGTGGTAACATTACGGTTTCCATCGCTATTACAAAACCGTACATGAGATTTTCACCTCATACGGCTCCTCAGGGCCACAAATAAATGTAAGGAGCGGACCGGTATTAGTTATTTTGATATGGTTATAGGATGGATAAAGTCAAAATCTAGCGGAGGATCCCCAATTATACCACTGGAATTCTGTCTGCTCTAAGGATAAAAAACAGTATTTCTGAATTAATCTCATCCTTTACGAATTTCAAATTTTCTGTGTTGAGTAATAACTTAATCAACCCTTCAATAAAATACTCCTTGTAGAAATATCACTAGATATTTCAACCCATCCTTTTATTTTCGATTACGAAAAAGAATTAGCCATTACACTAGTTCATGAATCATAACACGAATTTGATTTCTATCAATATATGCAAGAAAGAATAAAAGGATTCTTTTAGATTGTAATTTTCTTTTTCTATTTTTTTGTTCCTCTTCTTCTTTCTGAGAGAAAATGGGGTTTAACTTAAAAGGGGTAAAGGATTATTTCGTTCCTGATAGTTATTTCTTTAACTGGCGGATAGGAGCATGCTCTGGATCGGAATTGTGGGGAGTACTGCCTGATCGTTTCTACCAACTTAAAGCCCCAATTAGTATTCTTTTTATGTTATGCAGAAGTATCCTTTTAGAGAATTGACATAATCTACATTACTAACCCGTTGTGTGTATTTTGGTGTTCCTTCCTATCCCCCACTTTGTGTTTTCAACCCCCCTAATATATCTAATATATATATTGTAATACATACAATAGCTAATGAAAAATTAAAATTATATAGGGTTGGTCTTTTAAGCCCGCTTCAAGCTAGGATGATCAATCGACCTGTCTTGGGGTAAGGGGCTTCCTCCACTTTTACTTTTGTTTACTTATCCTTAACGCTTGTACATAGGAAATGAGACTTAATCCACGTTTACTGCGAATTTATAAGGTGTTTTCTTTCACTCATATATAACTATCTAATTTATTTTATTAACCTAAAGAGTAAATAAATTAACCTAAAGAGTAAATAAATGAATAAAAAAAATGAGGATTTCTATTCAAGTTCTTTTTTTTCTAGAACGAAAAGCTTAGGTTTTAGCGAATCGCACGTAGAGATATTGATAAAACACATAAAGTTAATGGTATTTCATAACTAATCGATTGAGCAGCAGCTCGCAGACCACCTAAAAAAGAATATTTATTATTTGATCCATATCCTGACATAAGAAGTCCAATAGGGGCAATACTTGAAATGGCAATCCATAAAAAAATACCGATATTGAGGTCAGCTAAAACAAGGTTATAACTAAAAGGAATTACTGAATAACTTAGTAGAATTGCTATGACGGCTATAGATGGACCAATACTGAATAAACTACTATTTCCTCTAGATGGAAGAAGGTTTTCTTTGAAAAGGAGTTTTGTCCCATCGGCTAAAGCTTGAAGAATTCCCAAAGGGCTGGCGTATTCAGGCCCAATACGCTGTTGTATTCCTGCAGATATTTCTCTTTCTAACCACACAATTACTAGGACACCTATTGTGATTGCCAATACACAAATCAAAATAGGGACAAGCACCCATAGGATCCCATAGACCTCTTGTAGGGATTCCAATCTGGAAAAAGAATTGATATCTTGTACTTCGGGTGTAGCAATTATCATTTCAACGATCAACTTCCCCCATAATGATATCTATACTACCTAATATCGTCATAATATCAGCCAATTTCATTCTTTTAACTAACTGAGGAAGAATTTGCAAATTGATAAAACCCGGTGGGCGAATTTTCCATCTCCAAGGAAACCCACTTTGATCCCCTATCAGAAAAATTCCCAATTCTCCTTTTGGGGCTTCTACTCTCACATAAAGTTCTTGTTTTGTCAATTCAAAGGTAGGAGAAGGCTTTTTACTAATGAATCGATTTTCAAAATCATTCCGTTCTGGATCGCTTTCTCTATCAAAGCATCGGATTTCTAAATTTTCATAGGGGCCTCCCGGAATTCCTTCTAAAGCCTGTTGAATAATTTTTACGGATTCCGTCATTTCACCGATTCGGACTAAATAACGAGCTAAGGAATCCCCCTCTTTTTGCCACTGGACTTCCCAATCAAATTCGTCATAACACTCATAATGATCAACTTTACGAAGATCCCATTCTATTCCAGACGCTCGTAGCATTGGTCCTGATAAACCCCAATTTATTGCTTCTTCTCCACCAATACTGCCTACTCCTTCAACTCGTTCTAAAAAAATAGGGTTTCGCGTAATAAGTTTTTGATATTCAGCAACCCCTGTTAAAAAATAATCGCAGAAATCCAAACATTTATCTATCCAACCATAGGGTAAATCGGCTGCTACTCCTCCGATACGAAAATAATTATGCATCATTCTCATACCGGTGGCAGCTTCGAACAGATCATATACTAATTCTCTTTCTCTGAAAATATAGAAGAAAGGAGTCTGTGCACCAATATCTGCCATAAAAGGGCCAAGCCATAACAGATGGGAAGCTATACGACTCAATTCCAACATAATTACTCGGATATAGCTGGCCCTTTTAGGTACGCGAATATTTCCCAACTGTTCTGGTCCATTTACCGTTATTGCTTCTGTGAACATAGTAGCTAAATAATCCCAACGGGTTACATAAGGCAGATATTGTATAATTGTTCGGTTTTCCGCAATTTTTTCCATCCCTCTGTGTAAATAACCCAATATTGGTTCACAGTCAATAACATCTTCACCGTCTAGAGTAACGATGAGACGAAGAACACCATGCATTGACGGGTGGTGAGGTCCCATATTGACTATCATAAATTCTTTTTCTTTTTCTGTAGCTAGTATACTCATAGGTTTTTCCTCGATTCCTTCTTACATGAATTGTTGAAAACAACAAGAAGTTCATCAATAGTCAAAATCAAATAATTCGAATTTTTTTTTTGTTTTTTTTTTTCAAATTAACGATTTTTTGACTCCCGGATATTCAACTTAATAATTAATTCTTTATAACGTACTCTATTTTTCTTTGACAAATAAGCTAGTAGACGTTGGCGTTTTTCCAAAATTTTACGTAGACCCCTTTGAGATGAATAGTCTTTTCTGTGCAATTCTAAATGTGAAGTAAGTCTCCGGATCTTGTTGGTGAAACGAAATACTTGAAATTCAACCGATCCGCTGTTTTTTTCTTTTTTTTCTTGAACCCTAACTGAGATGAATGCATTTTTTACCATAAAACGAAACCCCTCCCCCTTCCTTTTTTAAAATGTATTTTACTGATCAGTAATAATAATACTAGTTACTTCAATTTTATATACACAATCATCTTAAGTTCGTTATGAACTTGCTAGAAAATCAATATCAATAATCAATCAAATTTTCAATTTGATTAGGGATCCAAAAGGATGGATATTTCGGCAAAAGAGAAAAATTTGGACCTAAAAAAAAAAAAAAGAGTTTCTTGATTCATTTATGGATTTAATTAATATGTTCGCCATTACTTTGGTATCTTGTATCAGACTGGAATGGAAGACAAGACATGTATACTTTTCTTTGTTTTCATATCCCAAAATGGCACATGAGAGATAGGAAAAGCACACTATTAACGAATTTTCAATCGTGGATACATATGGACCCTTACCATACTGAAACGACTCCCATTATTGGTATTAAACCAATACCGATTCATACAAATTAAATCTTCTAATCGAGAATTGGCCCAAATAAAGACCTTTAATTGAATTAGTGGATTTTTCTCTCTAGCAAGATTTTTGTTTTTATCCAAAACGTGGCCGCCGCCCTTTCCGTTATTCAAAAATACTGGATTTGTCTGCATACCATTTTGATTCTTCGAATTGAAACAAATTAGGGTTCTTAATTCTCTACGACGTTTAGGGAGTAAAATATTTTCAGGAACAAGCAAATCATAATGATTTTTGTTTCTATTTCCAGTCATTTTTTGATGTTTTGCAATGAATTCATCAAAATCTTTTTTATCAACATAGCCTTTTTCTTGGTATCTTTTAGTAATTTTGCGCTTAGTCTTATGAACCAATGCAATACCTACGATTTGATATAGAAAAAATTGCCCATCATTTTTTACAGACAAACGACGGGGTTCGATAATAAGCATTCCCCCTTTCGTCAATTCTTTAAGAGCGAAATTCTTCTTAGTGATCAAAATAGGCAGACTAATTTCTCCCCCTTGAATAGAGGATATAGTAACGTCGTTAGGATTTATTAGTCGAATCAGGTGACAATATACTTTCATATCATTGAGTATTTTTTCTCTGCAAGAAACAGCACCCCTCCAGCGCAACTGCAAACACAAATATCTTTTTAGGAAGAAATCGAGCTGTACTTCGGTTTCTCTTTTGTATTGCTTTTTCTTTATACGGGTTTTCATGTCCGATTCCGTATAATTTTCTTCACCATCTTTTTCTTGGTTTGAGAGAACTGATCCAAGAATTACTTGCTTTTGTGCATCTGCTCTCGGAGTTCCTTGGTCTGCGAGTTCTTTTTCTTCTTTACTTTGATTCGCTAATTCAAGATATTCTTTTTGAGTAGGTGATATAAAAAGATCCGCCTCTTTCTTTCCGGTTCTATTTTTCTTACTATTTCCATTAAAATTGAAAAGAAGTAATTTGATTGGTATAATCCAGGGTTTCGTTCTATATGCATTTAAAAGTAGTACAAATTCGGGGAAGAACCAAGATTCCGGGTTTGATATAGGGCAACTTAGTATTTCTTCATTCATTCCCATCCAATCACAAAAGAAGCCCTTTTGAGTGGATGGGTTAATTTCTTCATCTTGATGAATTGTAAGATAAAAGGGGACTCTGTTAGTAATTGCATCACTTTTTTGATAATTATTGGACCCAATCCTAGTATTTTGATTACTGCTGGTACCAGTATCCATATCAACCCAGGCTTCCATATTGGCCTTATTTCTAAGACCAAAATTAAGAATTCTCCAATCAAAATATTTTCTATACAAGAATTTTTCCATATCCATAATATCATCTTCCCCTATATAATTAGGGCTAGAGATACTTCCCAGAATAGCCAACAAATTTCCTTTCTTTCTATTGTAATTAGAATAATACTCTTCTTTATTATTTACTTGGACTAGTGATCTATCAATATATGAGTCTTTCTTATCTTCATAATTAATCGATTTATATGATAAAAGATCATATCTATAGTGTTTTTTAAAATTCGATTTTTGATTACGTAATAGGGCTGCTTCAAAAAAATGTTGTTTTTCGCACTGAGTTAATCCATTTTTTTCATACGAATCTCTTTTAATTAAATCTTTATTTTGAGCCATACAGTGTTGATTGGCTCTATTTCGCCATTCTTGTGGTACTAATCTAGCCCATTTAATCCGAGATAAATCATATTGATAAGGCCCGCTTAACCAGTATTTTCGTGGATTCCTTCCAAAATTCCAAAGGGGTTTATGTCTTAATTGGTAATTAAAGATTCCGTTTTTTTCAAAAAAATCTTTTATTTCATTCTTAAGAAATAGAGATGTTCCGTGATATTGAAGAACGGGTCTTAAATTATAAAAGTTCAAAATTGGGACTTGTAATAATTTGAAAAATACATATGCTTGTGATTGTGAAAAAGACGATAAATTACAAGAAATCGGTGAATTCTTATTACTAGTCTTAGAAATCGATTTTTGGATAGTCGAAATAATTCTATTTTGATTTGTTTTATTAATTCTTTCGGGATTTGCTTCATCATTGTGGACGTTTTTCTCAATAATTTTCATTTTTTTTCTTGTTGATTCACGAACGGGTTTCGTATTGATTCTTGGAATAGTAAGGGTAGATAGAAAAATATTTCTGTATATCTTTTCAATGACAAATTTTAGAACCAAATAGGATTTACGGATTAATCGAGCACTTATTTTTTGTAATATCCGCCAAATCCTTTTTGATGGGTCTAATATTTTAACAGAATAAGTTGGTTTGTTCGAACTAATATTTGTTTCTTGAGTTAGCGATCCTTTTTTCTTTTCTTTTGTAATTATATATATTTGATTTCTGATTCTGCTTGTTCTATTAGTCAGATCTTTCATTTTTTTTTCGGTCCGGGATAATTTCGTCCAATCCATAGATGAAATTTCAATAGACGGTTCGTGAATCATCTGCTTACTGATTATCGAATTTTTTTGAGGTTCCCTCAATTTCTCGATTTCTCTCAAGTTTCTTTTTGAAAGTTCCTTTATTTTTCCTTCTTTGAAATCCTTTAAAACGCTAAAAGACTTAGTTTTCAATTTTCTAATTTTTTTTTTTAGGTCTTGAAAAATGGGTTCAAAAAAGGAACGTCGTTTTAGGGGAGAACCGAACGGCATGTCAGTTTCCAGTCCCAAAACTGTTAAAAAACAAAAATCAGTTTCTTGTTCACTTTTTCGATCTTTATGAGAGGATTGTATCGTAGATCCGTGCCAGGGTTTCAGGTGAAAGGGGAATAGGATCTTTATCTGAATACCTTCTATTAACCAGTTTTTCGGAAATTCTGTTTCAGATAAATTAACACCACTATAAGTGCATTTAACATAAATTTCACGATTCCAATCCTTAAAATCCTCGTACCACTCGGGATCTTGGAATAATAGTATGCGAACCACATTTTTAGCTATTATCAATAACGGTAATATAATATATTTTCTAAAAATTGATTGGATTACTAACATAAAACTTCTTAGTATTCGAGTAAGTAAACGCTTATCCCATCCTTCTGCTTGTTTTATACGTACCTTTTTTTCCCCTTTGAGCTTCTTTTTTTCTTTTTTATCCAATTTTCTTGTCTTTGTGTTTGTATAATCAGAAAGTTTTTGGTTTTTATTTTTTACCATCCAATTTCGAAGAATTACTTTCATCAGTCGGGAAATATCAAAAGACAAATAAAGGGTTTTGTCTATTCTGTCCAAAAAAAGAGGGGAATGGGCATTTGCTTGAACTAGTTTCCAAATAACGGTTTTACGTCTTTGTGCGCGCCTGGAACCTTTGATTAGATATCGACGAAAATCCGATTGTTCCAAATAATGGGTCAAAGTCAAAGCCTCTTTTGTCCGGGGATCAACAGAAACCACTAAACGTTTGGCTTTTCGTGAACGAAATGCGGGTTCCCCTCTTACATTTTCGTCGTATTCTCCTAGTTCTTGGTATACATTATCGATTAATTTGTATGACCACCGAGGAACTCTTTTACTAATTTCTTTTCTCGCTTTTTTTCTAATTTTTTGATTATTGGGATCCGTTATAACTGCATCGAATAAAAAATTAAAACTTTTTATTCGGTCTTCCGAATCGATGTGTTCTCGTTCCCGTTCTGTAAATAAAGATCGCACTTCTTCGCTTGAAAATAATTTTCGATTAAATCGGTCTATTGGCTGTTCAAATTCGTGATAATCATTAATA